CTAACCTAACAAAACCACCTTCATAACTTGCCTATTTGAGTGAAAAGACGCAGGAAAACTACTATCCTGTCACTCAAAAGACCCACTTAAAGCCCTCCCTCAAACAACAGAACGTTGAGAAACAAATGACTCAAACAACATAAATATAAAAAGCAACACAGAAACAAAAGAGATTAACGAACCCCAAGAAGAAACCACGTTCCATTTAACAAACCTATCGGGATAATCAGAATATCGACGTGGCATTCCAGCTAACCCCAAAAAATGCTGTGGGAAAAATGTTAAGTTGACCCCCACAAATATTAAAATAAAATGAACTTTCCTCCAGACAACATGAAAAGTTACGCCAGAAATAAGAGGATACCAGTATCTAAAAGCCCTAAATAAAGCGAAAACAGCCCCTATCCTCAGTACGTAATGAAAGTGTGCAACAACATAGTAAGTATCATGTAAGACGATATCTAAAGAAGAATTAGATAAAACAATTCCAGTCAAACCTCCCACAGTAAATAAAAAAATAAACCCAAGGGCCCACATGATAGGGGGCTCAGTTTTATTAATAAACCCGTGAATAGTAGCCAACCACCTAAAAACCTTAATTCCCGTTGGAACAGCAATAATTATAGTAGCGGCAGTAAAATATGCTCGCGTATCCACATCTATACCAACAGTGAATATATGATGTGCCCATACAATAAACCCCAGCACCCCAATAGAGACAATAGCATAAACTATCCCCAAATAGCCAAAGACCTGTTTTTTCCCAGCATAATGTATCACAATATGAGAAATCATCCCAAAACCGGGCAAAATCAAAATATATACTTCTGGATGACCGAAAAACCAAAACAAATGTATATATAAAATAGGATCACCTCCCCCCATTGGGTCAAAAAATGAAGTGTTCAGGTTACGATCCGTAAGAAGCATTGTGATAGCCCCAGCTAAAACAGGCAAAGCAGCGACCAATAAAACAGCTGTAACTGCAACAGCTCACACAAACAAAGGGATTCGCTCAGCGACCAAACCGGGAGAACGCATATTCCCAACAGTAGAGATAAAATTAATAGCGCCTAAAATAGATGAAGCACCGGCCAGGTGTAAAGAGAAGATAGCTAAATCAACAGAAGCCCCGGAATGAGCAACATTCCCAGACAAAGGAGGATACACCGTTCACCCAGTACCAACACCCCTCTCCACCAAAGATGACCTTAAAAGCAAAAATAACGCTGGCACAAGTAACCAAAATCTTAAATTATTTAAACGAGGGAAAGCTATATCAGGAGCCCCAATTATCAAAGGAATGAGCCAATTTCCAAATCCCCCAATTATTATAGGTATTACCAAAAAGAAAATTATCATAAAAGCATGAGCCGTTACAATAACATTGTATAGCTGATCATCCCCCAACAACCTTCCCGGTTGACCTAATTCTGCTCGAATTAAAAGACTTAAGGCTAGTCCAATCAAACCAGACCACAGAGCTAATAATAAGTACAGAGTACCAATATCCTTATGATTAGTAGAACACAATCACCGCAAATTTTTACCCAAAAACAAACCAATTAATTTACTAACCAATAATAAAAGACCTCAGGTGATACTCTCTCCACCCTGATTGGCATAAAAGAATGATTAACACCACAAATTTCCCTGCATTGACCATAAACTACACCAGATCTAGTGAGATGAACACCTACTTGATTGATACGACCAGGAACAGCATCAGCCTTAACCCCAAGAGAAGGCAAAGCCCAGGCATGAATTACATCAGCAGACCTCACCAAAACACGCCTATCAACACCGTAAGGTAAAACACATCGATTATCAACCTCTAACAACCGATACTCCCCATTTCTTACCTCCAATCCACTTATTATATAAGAATCAAACCTAATTAAGCTTCTTCTATCCCCATACTCATATTCCCAATACCACTGATGCCCAACAGCCTTTATTGTAACTAAGGGTCCTCCCACCTCATCCAGTAAATATAATAACCGAACAGATGGAATAGCTAAAATAAGTAATAACAACCCAGGAGCCATAGTCCAAGCAGCCTCAAGGGCTTGGGCCTCCATAATAAACCGAGAAGATAACTTACTCTTTAACAGGCAAACCATCATATACCCAACAAAAGATGAGACCAATACAAGAACAAACATAGCATGGTCATGAAAAAAAGAAAGCTCAGAACTTAACCCACTATAACTGTCTTGAAACCCTAATTGACCCCAAAAGCTCATTTTTCCCTCTGTTTATATCTCTCACTCCAATGAACCCTCACGCCACTCATGAACTACCCCCACTAATAATAAAACTAAAAAAATAAACAAAGCTACATAGCCTATAACCCACATTCAAGAACCTCCCACAACCATTACAACAGGAAATAATAGTACAATCTCCACATCGAAAACTACAAAAATAACAGCCAACAGAAAAAACCGCAAAGAAAAGGGAACCCGCGAAGAACCAATAGGATCGAACCCACACTCAAAAGGTCTTGGCTTCTCCCGACCCCTATAAAAGGACACTCCAAGGAATAACCCAACAGCTAACAAAACGACCCCCAACAAGCAGGCTACTAATACACTCAACACAACTTTTTCCATACCACCAAAACAGGTAGACATTTAATAAGAAAGCTTAACTAGCCCTATAATTTATCTAGTGAAGGGCAACCCATCTATAGAACCACAACCTATCGTCTTTTCTTAAACTACTCACTAGTATTTACCCTAGCCTTTTTTGTTAAGTAATATTTCATTTATTTTATTTAGTTTAAGAAAAAAATAAATGAAATATTCTTACATAGAATAAATAATTTACCTAAAAAAGTTCTATACTTTAAACTTAAAAGATTTGATTTGCAATCAAACATTGAACAACACTCTAGAACTACTTATTAAAGGACCTCGGAGAATATTTGCCTTGAAACCAAAGAGAAAGTGTTCGACTCACTTATCCTTTTTCCAGAAAGGTAGCTGAGCTAATATGTGGCTTCTAACTACATAAAGAGAGGTTTAATTCCTTCCACCTTTCTTCCTTAAGCTAATTAAGTGTCTTTATTGCACATTGATCTTTCACGTCAAAAGAGCACGCAGTGCATTTAGCTACTATTACACTCAATCACTACAGCAATAGTCACCTTAAACAAAAAATATACAAAAGTCCTTGTACTAGCTCTCACCATACCTTTTATGCTTCTCGCCTTTTACCAAACTGGCTTAACATCTCTTACCCCAGAGAAAAGCTATACATTAGAACAAATCTTATGTTCCTTAGATGTTAACAATACTCCCCCTAAACCACAACCTGGTAACTACCCCCTTATACCCAGATTAGCTAGAACAGATTTAACCACCCCAAAACCTTCTGCACCTAATAAGTAATATCATCAAGGCTATATCTAACCCTTATCCTATTCCTTTACCATAATGAAATCACCCAATAAGTTGCTTTTCATATTCCTTATAGTTAGAAGGACTTGCTTAGTAATATCTTCGTCCAACTGACTTGCCACCTGAATAGGACTAGAAATTAACATGCTAGGCTATATCCCACTAGTTTTTCTTAAAGGAAGAACAAGTGAGTCAGAGGCAGCAGTAAAATACCTAATTCCCCAATCCGTTGGGTCAACAATATTTATTTCTTCAGCTATTATGTCAAACTACCTTGACAATACACAAATTTTTATAGTAATTGCAATATGTTTAAAATTAGGAGTTGCACCCCTACACTTCTGATTTCCACCAGTAATGGCAACCCTCCAACTAGTCCCAGCTTTTATCCTTCTCACCTGACAAAAAATCGCTCCTGTTATAGTAATTACCTCTCTTAATCCTTTAGTTATTAAACTGACTATACCTATTGCAGTAATTAGTGCTTTATGAGGAGGAGTTGGAGGCATTAACCAAACTGATATTCGATCCCTACTTACCTACTCCTCAATTGGTCACACAGGATGAATATTAGTAAGAACTATTAGGAATCCCTCAATTGTATTCACATACTTAATAATTTATATCCTAATTAACACCTCAATTTATATTTTTTTAGCAAAAGAAGATACAAAATCCTATAAACAACTTTTTTCCTCAAAAGAACCCACAAAAGCCCTTATCTTAGCAATCAGCCTCCTTTCCCTGGCAGGACTTCCACCCCTTACGGGCTTTGTAATAAAGCTCCTAGTTCTTGTCTTTACAGAAGCAGAATTATTTATTATTCTTGGATTAGTTGCCGGAGCACTTATAAGGTTATTTTATTACTTGTCTCTCACCTTCTCTACCCTAACTAGTGTTAGCAAGATTAATCTAATTAAATATACAATAAACCCCAAAATATCATTAATATTTTTTCTACTCCAAATCCTTCCTCTGACCACAATTCTCTTTTTTTTTTGGCAGGGTAAGCTAACCTACAAGCTGTTGGGCTCATAACCCAAAAATAGAATTCTCTTCCTGCTAACCCCCCATAAATAAACCCACAAAATAAATATTAAAACTTTAATTAAAGATTTAAGTTAAAAAAACTAATAGCCTTCAAAGCTTTAAATGATTTAAATCAATCTTTACCAAAAACAAGAAACTTCTTGTATTATGGTTTCGGCCCATAACTAGGTGCAGTGCACCCTTGTTTTGAGTATTTCATTGATGTAACAAGTTAGCTCTACCAGTTAAACTACATATGGCAGCTCACACGCACTGTGCGATGAATTAACTCTAATTAATTTTTAAAACCTTAGTTAAAGCTAATTCAATTAAGCTAACCTTTAGCTTTAGAACTTAACACAACACCAATGTCCTATTTTATTTTAGCTAGGAAACTAGGCCATAGAAATAAGTAAATAGGGGTGACAAAAATGGTGCCAGCAGTCGCGGTTATACCATTACCCCAAGCTAATTTTAACAAAACCAGGGTAGTTTTTGATTAAGACTACAAGATTAACTTTTAGCGTAAAAAACAAATTATAACTAAACCCCATTTAGTCATAAAAATTACCCTAACAAACCATAACCTCAGAACTCGGATTAGATACCCGACTACTGTATGGCTCAACACACATAAGAATACTACGAGCGAAAGCTTAAACCTCAAACAATGTGGCGGTGCTTTATACCTCATCAGGGGATCCTGTGGCTTAATTCGATAATCCACGAAAATCTCAGCTACTCTAGACTCCCAGCTTGTGTATGGCCGTTTAAGCTTGCTCTTAAAAGTAAAAAAAGGAAGCAGAAGGGTTACTACCCAAAAATTCAGGTGACATACAGCCAATGATTAGCAGATCCATGGGATACAAATAAACATCCTATCAGAATTAAAGATTTAAATTTTTAATAAAGGAGGACTTGAAAGTAAGGGTTGTTCCATCAAATAGCCCTGAATAAGAACTAAAGCGCGTACAAATCGCCCGTCACTCCGACAACAAAGTAGGATAAGTCGTAACATAGTAGGGGTAATGGAAATTGCCCCTATCCAATCCATGATGGCCGAGATAGGCATCGAGCTTTTAACTCGACCACAGTGACTAAACTTCAGGATGCTTTGAGAAGCTATTGAGCATTGGTCTTGTAAACCAAAGATAAGAAAAACCTCTCCAAAGCAACTACAAGTAAAGTGGCCGAAAAATAGGCAAAAGATTGTAGCTCTTTCCATGGGCCATCCCCTTTACAAGCAAACCTATATTTTTTTATTAAAAAGTAAAGAAAATTCTCATTTTTATAAAGTATTCCCTAAAAAATACCTATTTATTAGTAAACCGCAAGGGTTTGTTCTCAGCTTCTTTAAGAAATGATAATCTCATGTCCCTTTTGCATCATGGAGAAGCAACAAAAAACTAGTAATCTATACTCCCGAATGATTATGAGCTACTAACTTTTAGGAATTAATGTTTCATAATTAATTAAAGTAATCTTTAGTAGAAGTAACAAGCCTTCCATATAATCGTATAGCTGGTTTTTCTTCAAAAGCATCACAGTGCTAGCCCATAGTTAAACATTATACTTTTAAATTATGAGGCTTACTCTCCTGAGGATTAGCTCAGCAGAGCCCCAGAAATACTTTAATAAACAAATTTATAAGTAGGCCTAAAAGCAGCCATCTAATAACGTTCTAGTTACCAAAACTAAACCCTAATATTAAATTCTATTAACACTTCTAACCATAAAGAAATTTAACAAAAAATCTCCTTGTTATTAAACAGGCATCCTATTAGTATTCTATACAAAAGACTAATTAATAATAATTAAAAATATTAAGTCGCAAATCTTTTATCTACTAAAATAAGTAAAGTGAACTCGGCAAATTAGTTCCCTGCCTGTTTACCAAAAACATCGTCTTTTGAAACCCCAAAATAAAAGATAATGCCTGCCCAGTGAATCATTAAACGGCCGCGTTAGCGTGAGCGTGCTAAGGTAGCGTAATAATTAGCCTTTTAATTGGAGGCCAGTGAATGGCAAGACTAGGAACACCTTTACTTTACATACTAAAAAAACTTTTCATCTAAGTGAAAAGACTTAGATAATAGAGGAAGACGAAAAGACCCCGCGGAGCTTTACCTTTTCTAATACTTCTGTTTATACACTTAAATGTGTTAAAGGTTTGGTTGGGGCAATCTTGGAACCAACAAAGCTTCCAATTCTTTAAAGATCCTATATAAAACTTGATAAGGACCAAAAAGAAGCTACCCCGGGGATAACAGCGTAATCTAATTTGAGAGTACATATCGAAAATTGGGTTTGCGACCTCGATGTTGGCTTAAGGATATCCACATTAGTGCAACCGCTATGTCAGGATAGTCTGTTCGACTATTATACCCTTACACGAGCTGAGTTAAGACCGGCGCAAGCTAGGTTGGTTTCTATCTCCTTTAATAAACTATTCTTCTTGATTGTACGAAAGGACCCCAAGAGGTGCAACTTTTAACAGCACTTTTGATAAATCATATTTAGCTTATAAAAGGTTAGTATAATAATACCACTGACTTAGGATCAGTAAATAAGCAACCACTTACCTTTTAACAAACCCTAAAAAGGAAAGAAGCTAATAAGACCAGCAATTAGTTGTTACCTAATATATAGTGAAAATATCACCTTTCCTAAACAGAAAATAGTTTAATAAAAATAAAAACTTTGGGAGTTTTAGACTTAGTAATTACTAATTTTCTGAATTAAATTTCCCCTACGAAAAACCCACCCACTTGTAAAAATCTTAAATAACTCTCTATATGATCTCCCAGCCCCTGTAAACCTATCAATCTGATGAAACTTCGGCTCCTTATTAGGTTTGTGCCTAGCAACACAGATTATTACAGGACTATTTCTTGCCATACACTATAACTCAAGTGTAGACCTTGCCTTTTACTCCGTCTCCCACATCTCACGAGATGTGAACTATGGGTGATTAATACGCTCTATCCATGCGAATAGAGCGTCATTCTTTTTTGTATGTATTTACATACATACAGGTCGCGGAATATACTATGGATCTTACTTAGCCCAAGAAACTTGAAACATTGGGATTGTGCTACTGTTTCTTACAATAGCAACAGCCTTTCTTGGGTATGTCCTTCCTTGAGGACAAATATCATTCTGGGGAGCCACTGTAATTACTAATCTTCTTTCAGCTATCCCTTATATTGGTAAAACTCTAGTATACTGACTATGAGGAGGGTTTTCAGTGAGTAATGCCACTTTAAGTCGATTCTTTGTTCTTCATTTTGTTCTTCCTTTTGCTATTGCAGCCCTCGTTGTAATCCACCTTCTTTTTTTACATGAGACAGGGTCCAACAACCCTCTTGGCATTTCATCAAGAAGAAATTTAATTCCATTTCACGTATACTATACAGTAAAAGATGTAGTAGGGTTTATTGTTCTATTAATCCTTCTAGCCTTTATTTGTTTTTTCTCACCAAACCTCCTAAGAGACCCAGAAAATTATATTCCAGCTAACCCTTTAAGAACCCCTGTTCACATTCAACCAGAATGGTACTTCCTATTTGCCTATGCAATTCTCCGATCCATTCCCAATAAGTTAGGGGGAGTTATTGCACTCCTTATATCTATCCTAATTCTAGTATTTATTCCAATAGTACACTATAACATCATACGATCTAACTCATTTTACCCAGTAAACCAGACTTTTTTTTGACTGTTTCTAAGAATTTTTCTAGTCTTAACATGAATTGGAAAGCAACCTGTGGAAGATCCCTTTATTTGAATTGGCCAAACCTTTTCTTCCCTATACTTTCTATACTTTTTAGTATTCCCACTTTCCTCAAAAATTTGAGATTTTCTCTTATTCTCTCAAAAACTCTAATGTGAAGAAATAGTTTAAAGTATTAAAACATAACACTGAAAATGTTAAAATGATATATTCTTTTTTCAACTATCATCGCTCAAAAAGAGCTATATTACAGTATACTAATATATAAAAACTCCATATACTATAATAAAAACTAAAATTACCGCAAAGATTCGAGTATGAATCAAAAGTCTCCCTTTTTGTATTGTATAAGATAGCTTAATTCCATCACTTAAAGCTATAAATGCACCTTGGCCCCCTAAAACCTCTATTCAACCTAAATCCAAATGAAGGTGTATTATCTTCCCAATCTTTAATCCAATCCCCGCCAAAAATCTTCCAGAAGTTAGGTTCATAAACCACATCCTAGAAAAAAATCAACTCATTCCACTAAGAGCCCTCTTTCTTAAAACTCTAATTAACAAAAAACTTACAAACATATAAACCAATCCTATAAATGTAACAACTCCAATTATTCCTTTCCCAAAAGCACTAACTAAACTAAATCCATTTACCCTCACCCAAACTCTTTGTAATAATCACCCACCTATAATTGCCCCAACAGATAATACGAAAATGGAACACACCATATAACTACTCTCAACTCTGTATAAAAATAATCTTGTCCCACACTTTTGACCAAAAACACCCACTAATAAGATCCGTAGCCTATAGATTAACCTAAGTCTAGCCCCAGCTAACATAACCAAAACCTCCAACACACCCCTAAAACCGCTGAAAGCCCCCTCCAAGATTAAATCCTTTGAATAAAACCCTCTTAGAAAAGGTATCCCGCATAGAGCAACACTTCTGAGCACCAAGCACCTTCTCCTAAAAGGCAATGAGTTATTCAACCCCCCCAAGATCCGCCCATCTTGAGTATCTACAGAGGAGTGAATAATAGATCCAGCACACAAAAATAACAAGGCCTTAAACAAGGCATGTGTAAGAAGGTGGAAAACAGCGATTAAAGGAAAACCAATACCAACAGTAAACATTATCAAGCCTAACTGTCTTAAGGTAGAAAGAGCAATAATTTTTTTCAAATCAACCTCGTAACAAGCCCTCAATCCTGCTATTAGTAGGGTTAATGCCCCAATTTTTCTTAGAAAACATAAAACTTCTTGATTTTCTACCAAAGTTCTATAAAACCGGATTACCAAGTAAACCCCAGCTGTTACCAAGGTCGATGAGTGCACTAGTGCAGAGACAGGTGTAGGAGCGGCTATGGCCGCAGGTAATCAGGCAGAAAAAGGGATTTGAGCCCTTTTCGTTATTGCTCCGACTACAACTAGAAAACAAATTATCAAGCTGAAATTTCCAGTTATACCATAACCAATTCGTCATTCTCCCCAATTAATTAAAAAGCAAATCCCTAAAATTAACAAAGCGTCCCCAATGCGATTAACCAATACAGTTAATATTCCAGCAGCTAAAGACTTTTTATTTTGGTAATAAATTACCAGAGCAAAAGATACAATACCCAACCCATCCCATCCCAGGAGAATAGTAATTATTCTAGGCACAAAGATTAATAGATTTATAGACCCAACAAAGGCTATAATTAATGCTATAAAACGCTTTAAATATACCTCCCCCTCTATATAGGACACCCTAAATAAGGATACCGACCCAGAAATCAAGGCAACAAAACACGAAAAAATGACCCTCACACTATCAATGATAATAGGGAAACTTCAATCCCTACCACACAATGAAAAAAAATGTCACTCAACTATGTAGCTTTGTTCTGTACAACCAATTATATAAACCCCAAATAATCATAAAAACAAAGAAACTAGATAAAGGAAAATAGCACATAATATAGGAGCTCTTACCGTCTTTTTATCTTTCACCTAGTATGGCAAGAAACCTCTTGAAAGTATACTACCGCTGAGTATTTTATAACCTATACTTTAATATAATAACCCTCACCTCTACTTTACTACTTTATTACTTTAGAGTCTAGGTGATTTAATATTGTTATAATAGACTTTAAGCCTGGTAATGCTATATTCTGATCTATAGAAACCTATACCCCATTCACCCAAAATTATTTATTATTTTTTATGGTAGTTTTTTTTAAACAGAGACCTCTCTTCAGCTGAGAGTTTATGATCTAGGTGACAGTAGGGCTAATGGACCTACAACACAATAGAATTCAGATCATTGGAAGGAGTCACATCCGCTCTCAGCTCTTCATGTATACTCATGTATAATATTTTATGGTATATTCTCCTCTATACCCTTAATTATCATCTTTAATAGATTAATCGTATGGTCCCCATAAGATAGAGGCCTCCATCTCTGATGGGCCTTATCTTATGGGGACTATCATACATACTATCTTTATATTATACTCTTCATGGTTAGGGTATTCTCTATGGTGTAATACTCGCTTATCTTTTTATCTTTCACCTAGTATGGCAAGAAACCTCTTGAAAGTATACTACCGCTGAGTATTTTATAACCTATACTTTAATATAATAACCCTCACCTCTACTTTACTACTTTATTACTTTAGAGTCTAGGTGATTTAATATTGTTATAATAGACTTTAAGCCTGGTAATGCTATATTCTGATCTATAGAAACCTATACCCCATTCACCCAAAATTATTTATTATTTTTTATGGTAGTTTTTTTTAAACAGAGACCTCTCTTCAGCTGAGAGTTTATGATCTAGGTGAGAGCTAGTGAACCTGTGACACGAATGAATTTGGATCATTAAAAGGAATTAAAAATTCCGCTCTCAACTATAATGTCTTGTAGTATATTACCTCAATACTGTAAACTGCAACTTTACCAAAACTATTAGTCAAGACATACCAATTCAAGCATTACGCCGGAAGAACGGATTACTCTGATGAGGTAAATTATGGGTTTAGCACCTTAATGCTTCCCAAGAAGTAGTATATTATATTACATCTCGCTTACACCGAGTAAAAGGTTACAAACCCTTTTTGAAGTAAGGTGGCAGAAAAATGCCTCAGATTTAAGCTCTGAAAATGAAGTTATTACTTCCCTTCCTAAATGATTCAACACCTTATCTCTACCCTTATTACATATATGTTAATTTTACTAGGTGTAGCCTTCTTTACCTTGTTAGAACGAAAAGCTCTTGGCTATTTTCAAATTCGAAAAGGCCCCAACAAACTAGGGATTATAGGTATCCCCCAGCCTTTAGCAGACGCATTAAAACTTTTTACTAAAGAATGAATTACCCCCACCTCCTCTAATTACTTTCCTTTTATTATCACACCAACAATTATACTTATCTTAGCTCTAAGCATATGACAACTATTCCCCTCTTTTATACTCTCTCAGCAGGTAACATTAGGGATGTTTTTATTTCTTTGCATCTCTTCATTAGCCGTTTATACAACACTTATAGCTGGCTGATCATCGAATTCTAAGTATGCCTTGCTCGGGGCCATCCGAGCCATGGCCCAAACTATCTCTTATGAAGTCTCTATAACCCTTATTATTATGTTCTACTTGTTCTTAGCAATAGAAATAGATATTGTAAGAATTCGTATAACAAGTGTATCGATCTGAACTATTATACTATTTTTTCCTTTAGGTATCATGTGATTAGCAACAACCCTCGCAGAAACAAATCGAGCCCCATTTGACTTTGCAGAAGGGGAATCAGAACTAGTTTCAGGGTTTAATATTGAATATGGGGGAGCGGGTTTCGCCTTATTGTTTATAGCAGAATATAGAAATATTCTAATATTAAGCCTAATAACCTCATCCCTACTAACTAGCACACTAACTATATCCATTCCAGTGGCCACTATCTTTTTATGGGCTCGAGGAACCCTACCCCGCCATCGATATGACCTTCTAATAGCCATGGCTTGAAAATCATTCTTGCCATTTAGATTAGCAATTTTAATTACTTTAATTCCTCTTATATTTTACTTATAAATGCTGATAGTATATTTAGTACAATTGCCTTCCAAGCAGAAAGACCAAAAATGGACAGCATAACTATATTTAATTATACGTAATTACACTATCTATTCTTTCCTCTCTCTGAGTATACATGATCCTCTCAATAACCCTCCCCATACACCCCTTACCTCTAGGTATCATAGTCCTTTTATTAGCATTTATTACCTGTACCTTGATTGCCTTGACTAGCCCTTGATATTCTTATATACTTTTTTTTATTTTTATTGGTGGAATATTAGTAATATTTGCTTATATTGCATCCCTCTCTCCTAACATAACTTACTCCATTAACAACCCTGTATTAGCCCTCAGTTTGACTATTATCTTTTTTATAACTCTTAACACCTGAAGATTAACTACAAATAATTCAGTTAACGTAGATATTGCTACCTCGATTAAAAACACAACTCAAATCTTAAGGTTTTTGTATTCACAAAATGGCGTAATTTACTTAATTATGCTGGCCTGTATACTATTATTTACATTAGTAGCTAGCGTTAAAATCTGCAAACCAAGCAGCGGAGCATTACGCCCATTTATAACTTAGCTGTATCTACACTATTTATCATCACACGCCTAATTTTTTTGCAAACCTATATCAAAGATAATATAACCAATCCTGCTATTCTTAATAAAAATACCAGTAAAAACCTAATGATGTATGAAATGTACTCCTCTATTATAACTACACCCCGCACTCACAATGGACACTGTCCGTGTTGTGTTACTGAGTACAAATATCATGAATAAAGACCCCTTAAAAAAGTTATAACTCCAGTTAACAAGGCAAACACAACAGAATAGCTTAAAACGGAAATTCCGAGCATTAACTCACCTCACAAATTTAAAGAGGGTGGAGCAGCTATATTAATAGCACAAATCAAAAATCAACATAAGGCAACTCCAGGAACCAAAACTAACCCACCTTTCACCAAATAAAGTCTCCGAGTTTTGTAAAACCTGTACGTTTCACTAGCTAAAAAAAACATACCAGAAGAGCATAAACCATGTCCAACTATTATTAACAAACAACCCAACCAACCTCACTCCGTGTTAGAATAAATGCCCCCTAAAACCAACCTTATATGACCTACAGACGAATAGGCCACCAAGGCTTTCACATCATTTTGAACAAAACATACTATACTTGCCACAATTCCACCACCCAACCCAAGACAAAAAACCCCAGAAATAGTTAAAGTCCTAAATAACCTTAATATATAAAAAACTCGAATTAATCCATAACCACCCAGTTTAAGTAAAACACCAGCAAGAATTATAGACCCTGCTACTGGCGCCTCTACGTGAGCTTTTGGTAATCACAAATGGAACCCATAAATTGGTAATTTTACTAGGAAAGCTAAAGAAGCACATAAAACCGCCAACCATCTTCACTCAAACCTCAAGTATTTCCACCCCCAAAAAACAGACCCACCCCTTACTAAAATCAAACTAATTAGAATAAGAAGAGGAAGAGAAGCACTCACAGTATATAGTAATATATACTTTCCAGCTTGCAATCGCTCTGGCTGGTAACCCCAACCTAAGATAATTAATAAAATTGGAATGAGGCTAAACTCAAATATAATATAAAAATTAAGTAAAGATCTTACACTAAAACAAAACATGAGAACCACCGTAAGAGTCAAAACGCTAAAAACAAATTCAATGACTTTATTCCCTATCTTTTGAATATCCCGTACCCTCGCTAGTATACTAAAACCAGAAATTATAAGGGTTAAAGATACCAACCTAAAAGAAAAATTATCAACAACTATAAAATCGCCCCAACACCCTGCTAACCCCATAGAACTATATCACAAACCTAAACTAATTAAATATATTAAACAATAACCCCACAAAACCACTCACCAAAAAATCCTTTGCCCTAATCTCCTTAATAGGGTCAACATCCCTCTAATTATACCTAAGCTAAAAATGCCCCGAAACCAATCCACCCACGTAATCACTTCCAACCCTACGAACCAAAGACACTAATACACTCAACCCTAATGCAGCCTCACAAACACCAAAAGTCAAAAAAATTAAGCAAACTCTTCTCAACCACCCCTGAAAAATAACCAAACTAAAAACTATAGTATACACACCTAAAGTAAACACCTCTATACTCAACAAGGCTCCAAACAAACTTTTTCGTTGAGAAACCAAACATACTCCACCCACTAAAACCCTAATGACCCCTACACCCATAATAGAGAAAACCCACACCTATTTTACCAAACCTTTCCCAAACCCTCATTTAATAAAACTCTTACCTGGACCACCTTTAATTTTGCCCCCACGGGCAACAATATATTTACCCTCAATCATTCATCACGTTCTTACCGCGAAGAGAGTAAAAAACACCATAAAAACTATAATTACTATAACCCAAGACATAGGACTTAACTGAGGCATAGAGGAATGCCACACAAGGCAACTTGAATTTGACAAACTCAGATTATTAATTAACTAATCCCTCCATTTACTTGACAATAACCCTATTAGTGCCCTATAGGGTGATCAGAAGAGTATAAACCAACTAACAACACAAAAACATAAGCTTGCAAAAATCTAACAGCAAACTCAAAAATAACATACCCCCACATCACTAAACTCCTCAACAATCTACCTATAAACGAAATATTATAAAAAAATCCCACAACATACTCCCCAATAACATGAAGTATTAAATGCCCTATTGTAATGTTAGCAGCCAATCGAACACCTAAAGTAATAGGACGAATCAAAATTCTCACCCTTTCAATTAATACTAACAATGGAATTAAGCCAATTGGCCTACCACTAGGTACCAAATGCCCTACCCTTTCCTTTCAGGAAAACATTCAACCTCTCAACACTAAACAAAATCAAATTGTTATTGCTAACCTAAGGGTTAAAGACAGATGCCTTGTTGGCCTAAACACATTAGGAAACATACCAGAAATATTTACAATAAAAATTACTACAAACAAAGAAACCTGTCCCAACGCAAATCCCCCAAAGAACTTCCCAGAACAACTTTTCACCAGATCCAAAATTACATCAATCAAACTAAGAAACATGACATTAACCCCAGAAGCCCTCACTCATACCCCGGTCAAGCTAACTAACAACCCCACAAACCCCCCAATTCATACAAAGACCCTAACCCTTAAATTATAAGACGTTCTAGCATCCAAAGACGAAAAAATATCTATTAGCATTATTTCTCAACTTTCTTATTTAAGAACCTCACCAATAAATGCACAAATATAGAAAAATTCATACCACATCAACAAAATGTCAGTATCAGGCAGCAGCCTCGAACCCAAAATGGTGAGTAGTGGAAAAATGGTGTAAATAACATCGGATTGTACAAACAACTAGGAAAATTCTACCAATCAAAACATGCAACCCGTGAAACCCTGTCATAACAAAAAAAGTAGACCCATAAACCCTATCAGCAACCCTAAAAGAAGCTTCCTCATACTCCCCCCATTGAAGTATAGTAAAGTATAACCCCAGAGTCACCGTCAATAATAACCCATACAAGGCTTCCTCACGATCACCCTTTATTATCCCATGATGAGATCAGGTAACTCTAACCCCAGAACCCAGTAATACAGCAGTGTTTAACAAAGGAACTTTAAATGGGTTCAATGGTATAACTCCAACCGGAGGTCATACACAACCTAACTCAACTGTAGGCACAAGCCTCCTATGAAAAAACCCCCAAAAAAATGCAAAAAAGAAACATACTTCGGAAAAAATAAACAAAATTATCCCCCATCGAAGATTTATACCAACTCACCTAGTGTGGTATCCTTGATAAGTCCCCTCACGAACAACATCTCGTCACCATTGGATTATAGTTAGCAAAATCACCAAGATACCAATCATTATTAAAACTATACCCTTTCCATGGAATCACCTCACCAACCCTACAGTCAAAAACAACGACCCACCCGCAGCAGTAAATGGCCATGGACTAAACTCTACTAAATGAAAAGGATTACGCAACATTTCGTGCTTCTAGAATT